TGGAATAAGCAACGTGGATTCCTTGTTGGTTAGTCGAGTTCCAATGAAAACCCACAATTGAAGGAAATGTCCGAATTTGCTATTTAGAAAATCAATAAACTAAGGTTTTGTCGTTCTAGATATCGGATTCAACGGAAACAATTACAGCAGTAGGGGGGGGGGGGAAATCAAAAAACAAGTCGAGCAAAATTATACAAAGTTATATACAAGTTGCTACCCCCCCCCTTAGTCTTTCTTTAATTGAATTTCGTTTGATTAGACGGAAGTTACTTAAAAACTTCCGCTTTCTTTAAAAGATTCTGAACAGTTCCTGTGGGTTGAGCACCTTTTTCAAGGAAATATAGAATAAGAGGAACGTTTAAATAAGTTTGATTCTTCATTGGATCATAAAACCCCACTTTTCTAAGATCTTTTCCTTCTCTTCGGGATCGAACATCAATTGCAACGATTCGATAGACGGCTCATTGGGATAGATGTAGATGACCAACACCCCCCCTAGAACCGTATAGGAAGTTTTCTCCTCGTACGGCTCGAGAAAAATGATTTGCTTCGAAGTTTTGTCTATGTATAGAATTCTAATAAATTAAATGACAAATGGGCCTAGAAAATCAATTAGACTCTGATTTCAGTCTTTTTTCCTTCCTGAAAATGAAAAAGAAACCATTCGTACTCATAACTCAAGTTGGATAACTCTCAAATAGCTCAAAGGAAAAATCTTTAGTCACTTTCATTTATTGAGTGGTCTTTAACCCCTTTTGTTTGTCTTTTGTCTCGTTTCAAATTCTATTTGGATTCTTTAGTCTGATCCAATTAGTGAGACTATCGAGACAATTAAAAAGGTCTTTCCTTGTTCTTAGATCCTTTATCCTTATTTTAAATCATTGGGTTTAGACATTACTTCGGTGCTTCTTAATCCTTTCAAAGTGGCAGCAACATACCCCTTTTTTGATTTCTTTCTATCAAAGAATCCTACGGACAGTTGATTCACATGTGATACACTTTGAATCGAAAAAGTTTGCTAAATTCTAACAAGTCTTGCTTTTGAATTGGAAACTTGCTCGAATTGGATCCTTTCGATTTCTATATATGGAAGATACGTTTACGAAGTTGTTCCGATTAATTGGCATTAACCCTAGATCCTTGCCCCCGAGAAATGAATTAATCCTTTCTACTCGAGCTTCATCGTGGACTATTTACAACCCAACAAAAAATCGAGTGTAACAGAACAAACAATGTCGAGCCAAGAGCACTCTCATCCTTAGATAAATCGAAAATGGTGGATGGAAAAATCCACAACGGATCGTGTCCTTCAAGTCGCACGTTGCTTTCTACCACATCGTTTCAAACGAAGTTTTAACATAATATTCCTCTAATTTGGAACCGGTATGGAATTGATTCAATTATGGAATCATGAATAGTCATTGGTTCAGTTGTACATAGACATCGTAATCTAGGCTTTTTCTTCTATATATGATAATATGATATGAAAGGATTTTTCTGAAAAAGTCTTAGCAAGACAGCATCTTTCACATACATAAATAATATATAGATAATAGCAAGAAATCGAAATATATAAACGAATAACTTTTTGAATCTGCATCTTCAAGTGACTCAACAGGATAGATTAAACGATTTCCTACTTTTTGAGTACCAAATAAAGATTCCACTTACAAGCAATCATTAAAAATATTTAATAAAAATAGTTCTAATTGAAATTGAAAAAGTTTCCTATTTAGACATCATTATTTAATATTTAATTTGAAGAAAATTGGACAATAAGCATGACGTTTGATCTTCATAGGAAGATAAGTCTTTCTTTTTGAATTGACTCATCACTTTTAAATAGATAAAAGAAAAGAAAAAGGAAATCCAATTTTTTTTCATGAGATGGATAAAAAAATGATCTAAGTTAAGATTTGAATCTTTATTCTTTTCGTCTGATTACGAAAATCAAAAAAATAAGGAGGGTTTTTCATATCTATCAGATAGACTGAAGAGTTGTCACTGTTATAGATATTCTATAATATAGAATTTAAATAATTTAAGGTATCAAAAATCTTTTTCACAAAAACCGAAAAATTATTGTCATTGAAATAGAACGATACATACCATATAAGCGAAATATTTCCTCATTTTATATATTTTAGATGATATATATTTATAGATTTTGTTTAACATGGGATTAAATAATATTTCACAATAATCGACTCTTATCATAAAGTGAATAAAAGGGTGATAGGAGAAATCACCCCTGCCTCAATTGTTCTGTAGATTTCCAATTTTTACTTAGAACCAAACACGAAATACCTAAATAAAATGAGATTCAAAGAAAATATATCGGCTCCATAACATATTTCTATATGATATGTAACTTGATCATTTGTTAATGAGATTCGAACAGACACAGATATTAAAATGAATACGGATTTACTCCTATCCACTGACCTACTTCTTTCTATAGTCATAATGGAGCATAAAAAAATGGATATGTACTGGGACGGAAGGATTCGAACCTCCGAATGGCGGGACCAAAACCCGTTGCCTTACCACTTGGCCACGCCCCATTTCAATTTCTAATCTACACTAAGAAACAATAATATTGGTATTGGTTGTTTGTCAACTCCAGTCCAAATATCTATATATCTATAGAATAGATTGGTACTAGGATTTTGATACATATAGATATAGAATTCAACTTAATTTATTGATCATTACATAGAATTCAATTAAGATATTGTATGAAAGTATGATTTCTTCTATTCTCCTTTGAGAATTGGAGGATTTTTGATTGGGTGGGTTCAAAGAAAAAGAAGGATTTTTTGTCTACCTTACTTACTTTCTTCCTTGTTCCTTATATCAAAAACTCAATCAAAATGCAATTATCTCCAAGAACAAAATGTCTGTTATGCTTAATATCGTTAGTTTGATCTGTATTAATTCTGCCCTTTATTCGAGTAGTTTTTTCTTCGGCAAATTGCCTGAAGCGTATGCTTTTTTGAATCCAATCGTAGATGTTATGCCAGTCATACCTGTGCTTTTTTTTCTCTTAGCTTTTGTTTGGCAAGCTGCTGTAAGTTTTCGATGAGATCCTTAATAATAATATCTTAGAAAATGCATGATTTCTTCGAGAAAAATTCTAACAATTGAGAAAATCAGATAAGTTTTAGAGTATGAATCCTAGATTAGCACACTGAAATTCTTGGATAGTCGCCATAAATCCGGCTTACCCCCATTTCCTCATTTTTGACCCCCTTTCCAGTGAAAGACCCTAACCCCATTAGGGTCTCCCACAATATCGAATTTGGATATGAAAGAAGTTTTTGATAATGAAAAACAAATGAATTTGTGACAATTCATGAAAAAAAACCTGATTTCGTGGTGTCAAAATAGGATATGTGGTAGAAAAATGGAAGATCTATTCTCTTTTTTTTTTTCCAAAAAATCATCTTGGAGATTGTGTAATGCTTACTCTGAAACTCTTCGTTTATACCGTAGTGATATTTTTTGTTTCTCTCTTTATCTTTGGATTCCTATCTAATGATCCGGGGCGTAATCCTGGACGTGAAGAATAAAATCCAAAGGGTTTTCCTTGGGAAATTTTCCAATTTTCTTAGGATTTTATCTATTCCACACGCTTAACTAAGATTTTCAAAATTGAAAAAGAAAATAAAGCAAGTCATTAACGGAAACGGAAAGAGAGGGATTCGAACCCTCGGTACAAATAACTCGTACAACGGATTAGCAATCCGACGCTTTAGTCCACTCAGCCATCTCTCCCAATTGCAAAAGATAATTACTACATTACATTACACATAATGTAAGGAGTCTTTCTCTCTCTTTTTTCTCTATTCTAAACTAAAAGAGGGGCTCGAGCCCGCCACTAATCGAACTAAAGAAAAATAAGGAAGACCTCCTTGTGTTGATTTTGTTCGAAAGGCCCTTGTTATTCTGATGGCCTGGCCTGGTCAGTACCTAGCCGGGCCTTTTTTTTTTGTTCTAACGAATTATAGATAAATAATGATTTATCTGATATCTGATTTGAAAACACAGACATTTTTTTTTATTATATTATTATATTCAATTGAATATTTTATATTCAAGCAACAACAAAAAGAATAAAAACTGTTTCCATTTTTTTTCTTGTTATATTTTATTTCATTTTCCGAACTAAAAAAGAAACTATAGATTCTGGACAATGCATTTTTCTGTTATGATTGTAGTGTTTTTTTCGATCCGTATCTATCTTCTTTCAGCAAAAAAGAAAACTTTAGTTATTTAATTTCAATTAAATGAAGCCTCTTTTCCGAATCTCATTAAATTTTTATCTACCCACGAAAAAGTTCAACACTCCAAGTTTAATGATTCTTTGATGATCCTATCTTGATCATGCTCAATTATCTTGTTCGACAAAAGCTCCATTTGTATACAATAATCATATTGTAGCGGGTATAGTTTAGTGGTAAAAGTGTGATTCGTTCTATTAGCCCTTTAATAGTTAAAGGGTCTTTCGGTTTTATTCATATTCCGATCAAAAACTTTATTTCTTAAAAGGATTTAATCCTTTACCTCTCAATGATAAAGTCGAGAAAAAAATACACATTCTCGTGATTTGTATCCATGAGTCACTTATAAATTGAAAAGTTGGATTATGAAATTGCGAAACATAATTTTTGAATTGGATCAAGACTTCCAATTGAATAAGTATGAGTAAAGGATCCATGGCTGAAGATAAAAAGTCAATTTCCAATCGTAACTAAATCTTCCATTTTTTTTGGGGTGTCTAAAGAAAGAAATTGAAGCAAAATAGCTATTCAACGATGTCTTTGGTTTACTAGAGACATCGCCATATTGTTTTAGCTCGGTGGAAACAAAATCCTTTTCCTTAGGATCCTCTCAAATAGAAATAGAGAACGAAGTAACTAGAAAGATTGTTAGAATCACCTTCTTCTAGAAGGATCATCTAGAAAGCAATTCATTTTGTTTGTATTCAGACAAAAAGC